CAATGCCTATTGTACCCTCTGTAAATTCGACTAATTCACCTGCCATTACTTCATCAAGACCATAAATACGAGCAATGCCGTCGCCTACTTGAAGTACGGTACCAGTATTCACAATCTTTACGTTTCTATTATATTGCTCAATCCGTTCACGGATAATATTACTAATTTCGTCAGCTCTGATGGTTGCCATGAGTCTTTCTTACATCTTTTTACGAAGCAAAGGAAAAGAAAATCAAGCCTTCCTTAGCATAAGCATAGTGCGTAGCGTAAGCATAGAAGGACTAATCCGTTTTTTCTTTCCTCGCTCTAAGCATGCCAATATTAGCACTGACGGTTCGTAAATGTAACTCGCTGTTCAAACAACTATTCAGAGTTCCTAGAGCTCCTTGTAGGGCTTGTTGGAAAACCCGTTGTCGGACTTGATTAATCGCTCTTTGTTGTTCAAACTGAATGGTTTGGTTTTTGGAATTTTCGAATTGTTCCAAATTCTTAGAAGTTGAGTTGATCAAAGTCAATTTTGATCGTTCTATCTCAGAGTATCCATTCACTCGATACCCATCCGCTTCTGTTTCCACTTTCCCTAAGTGTGCCCTGGCTTTTTCTAGCTGTTCAATGGCCCCCCCACGGAGTTCTTCTGAATTTCGAAGAGTACTCAAGATCCTCTGTTTTCGATTATCTAATAAATCACTTAATGAAAGTAGATTCTCTTGCCATTCATTTCCAAATTTCCATGATCTCTTCCCGAACCAAACAAGAATCTTTCGATTCATTTGGCTCTCAGGCTCGGTTACTTATGGGGCATTGCCCCATTTTTTTTCTGTAATGCGCCTATCCTCTCTTCTCTGCTCGTAGTACAAAATCTCAAAATGGATCATTGATCCAAGACCGGATGCTTCGGAGGACTCTTCCGACCAGACAAAAATCTGTAATTCTCGGCAAAGTTGTTTTTTTGAATCCAACAAATGCTTCTTTTCTTACTTGATACATAGGTCGTCGACTCAGCCTTGGAAAAAGGCGGGGTGCCTATGCCGATTTTTCCAGTAAATGGTTCAAATCTATTTGATCCATATTTTATCCATATGAGTGCTCTATATCGGATAAATTGCCAACTACTTTTTTGACACTATCTCCATACTTAGTGGTAGAAAGAGTACCGTGTTGAGCCTTGACTTCAAACGTTTTAGCCTTAACCATGTTAATAGTCCCGCATTCTTGGTTGATAGAAAATCAAAGTTGATTGACCAATAAGTCACGAAATGCTATAGTTCGTACATATGATTTCTTAATTTATTCAGAAGTAATTCGCGAGATCGTGCACCTTTCTTTTTTCTTTCCTGGGTATAAAGAAAAACAAACGAAAGTGCAGTTGGTTGGATCCAACCTATTTTTGAAATAAACAACTCGCACACACTCCCTTTCCAAAAAAGATCAATACACCAAGTACTACACTTAGATTTATTGGATTTGTTGCAAAAATATCGGTATTGAACCCGACACTCCCGGCGGCTGGCCAGTAACCCAATAAAACGAAAGAATCGGTTACATTTTTCATAGGATCTCCTCTGATAGATAGGACTATAACAAAATCAAATAGAATTCATTTTGTATCACTTCGTCCCTTTTTGGATGAATTTTGTATGAATTTCCTTATTTATTTCGAATGAGATTGGATTCTGGAATAGTGAATATCTCTATGTATATGGAATACAGAAAATGACTTATTATTCTTAGAATTTGGCCGAGCTTTCGTGTCAATTGTGAAATCCCTCCTGCTGCAACACTTTCTAAAAACCAATCAAAAAGGGTTTTTTAAGAGCGGGAAAGAAGAAAGTGGCAAGTTCGCAGCAAGAAAATCAGAAAAAAACTTTTTAATTGATAGGATTAAATAAAGGGATTCGCAAATAAAAGTGCTAATGCCACGACCAGTCCATAAATTGTTAAAGCTTCCATAAAAGCTAGACTAAGCAATAAAGTACCTCGTATTTTACCCTCTGCCTCTGGTTGTCTCGCGATCCCTTCTACGGCTTGGCCCGCAGCAGTACCTTGACCAACTCCGGGTCCAATAGAAGCAAGCCCTACAGCCAATCCAGCAGCAATAACGGAAGCGGCAGAAATCAATGGATTCATGATAAGTGCCTCGCACTTCAAAAAGAGTTAATGATAGAATCAATCCACCAATGAATTCTGACTTATGCTTAGGATCGAGTACTAAGATCTATACGATTGAAGTCACTAAAAACTTTGTCTTTAAGTTAAGTAATGCTAGGATTGAACCAGCAGAACGACTTCGAGATCTCGTTTTTAGTTCCTATCCCTGGAGTCTTTATCAATATCAATGATCCGACTCTCCTTCTTGCATTTCTTTGTTTCGAACCATGCTTTCAATTCTGCGCCCTTTCTTTCTCTTCTATATGCTTGATTTCATCTGTTTATTCATTCGTCACAGACGAAACGGAAGGACTTCTATTGGAATCCTCATTAAAATTCCCAGTGAGATAGGAAATAAAATGGATGGGTGGTTCCTAGAAAATCAGTCAATATCTACCATATACATTTCTTTCATAGTGTAAACCAACTATTCACATCTTAGATTCATCAGGATTCTAGAATCCTTCTTTGAACATACACAAGATCCGTCTTCTAGCCATTAAATAGATATATATAACTACCCTTTTTTTAGGACTCATAATGTCGTAATTCACTGAACAAATAGAAATAAAATATTCATTGGTAGTTATGGCATAAATAAATGGGCCATAACTATAACTAGGGGGAAAAAGATCTTTTATTTTCCTTTTTTTTTTTTTTACAAAGCATAAAGCATATCGGAATCTTTTTTGCTACTACTGTAGATCATATATACCGTATTTCGATCCCCCATATCTCGAAATAGCCTATCTCGAGCCGCCCATACATACACATTACATAGGAATAATCAAAACAAAGGCGAAAACTCTTTTCAAAGCTAGTCAATGATGATCCTCCATGGATTCGCCTATATAAGCCGCAGCTAAAGTTGCAAAAATAAGAGCTTGAATACCACTTGTAAATAATCCAAGGAGCATGACAGGTATAGGAACCACCGAAGGTACTAAAGAAACAAGAACAAGAACTACTAATTCATCAGCCAATATATTCCCGAAAAGTCGAAAACTAAGTGATAGGGGTTTTGTGAAATCTTCTAGGATGTTAATTGGTAAGAGGATTGGCGTTGGTTGAATGTATTTACCGAAATAACCCAAGCCTTTTTTGGTAAGACCCGCATAGAAATAGGCCACAGACGTGGGTAAAGCTAAAGCAACAGTAGTATTTATATCATTCGTGGGTGCGGCTAACTCCCCCTGGGGTAGCTCTATGATTTTCCGAGGTAAAAGAGCCCCTGACCAATTAGAAATAAAAATAAATAGGAACATAGTTCCAATAAAAGGAACCCAAGGACCATATTCTTCTCCAATCTGAGTTTTGCTCAAGTCTCGAATGAATTCAAGGACATATTCGAAGAAATTTTGACCGTCAGTCGGAATGGTTTGTGGATTTCGAACAGCTATAGTGGTTGAACCTACTAAGATAGCAATTACGACCCAAGAAGTAATAAGCACTTGGGCATGGACTTGGAAACCACCGATTTGCCAATAGAAATGTTGGCCTACTTCCACACCGGATAGATCGTATAACCCTTTTAGGGTGTTGCTGGAACATGGTAGAACATTCATATTGCCCTCTGACAGAAGTAGAACTTAAAAAGGAATTATTTTGATTCCACTATCTCTTTCTCGACTCGCCTACTTGAATCGCGTATTTCAGATACCAAGGAATCTTCGAAAATCGCCAATGATTTTTCTCTCTTTTTTCGATTCAGGAAAAGGAACCAATTCCAAAAATCCATATATTTCCCGAAGTCATTGACTTATCTTATTATTAATCACTGATTTGTTATAGAGCTAGAACGGCCCTCACAAATGGCCGAGACTAATTTGTTAAGAATGAATCGAAGTGAACCTAGAGAGTCATCATTGCTTGGAATCGGAAGATCCGCAAGATCCGGGTCACCATTTGTATCGATTAAACAAATCGTTGGAATTCCTAAAATGACACATTCGCGAAGAGCCTTATAGCCGTCTTTCTGATCAACGACGATTACAATATCAGGCAACCCCGTCATATATTTGATCCCACCCAGATAGGTTTGCAAGTGAGATAATTGTCTCCTCAAGATTGCTGCATCTCTTTTCGGAAGACGGTTGAGTCTTCCCGTTTTTTGTTCCGCTCTCAAATTGCTGAATGTATGAAGTCTTCTTTCTGTAGTGGACCAATTCGTTGACATCCCACCGAGCCATTTTTTATTAACATAATGACACCGAGCCCTTCTTGCAGCCGATGCGACTGAATTAACTGCTATTTTGTTGGTACCAACTATTAAGAATTGTTTTCCCGTACTCGCTGCATCAAAAACTAAATTACAAGCTTCTGATAAAAAACGAGCAGTTCTAGTAAGATTTGTAATATGCCTCCCTTTACGCTTTGCAGAGATGTAAGGTGCCATGCTAGGATTCCATGTCTGAGTCTTATGCCCAAGATGAACTCCTGCTTCCATCATCTCTTCCAAATTGATGTTCCAATATCTTCTTGTCATTTTTCCCCACACTTCCTCTTTTTTTTTTTAAGAGACGAGGTGCCCTAAATAAAGAATTGTTCCGACGGAACCTTCTCCCGGAGATTGACCGTTGATACACGGGCCAAGCCATTAATTCCTTTCTATTCGTTATTATCTTTATTACCAAATCGAATAACCGGACTAGATAGTGAAAGTGAAGTTAAAGGGATGAATTTGCTCTTAAAAATCATGAAATCCCGCCAATTAGGATGGATCATGGACTTTCTTTGGGATGCAAGAATCAACTAATTCTCTATGTTGGAATAAAAGATCTCTTATTTCCCCCCCGAATAGATTCTTCTTTTTCATTTCCAAAGGAATGTTGCTCCGTTGCCTTGAACGGGACACGAATCCTTTGAATCCGGTACCCACAGGTATCATACCCCCCAGAACAACGTTCTCTTTCAGGCCTTTCAACCAATCAATACGACCTCGTAGAGCGGCTTTTGCTAAAACCCGAGCAGTCTCTTGAAAACTTGCTTCCGATATGAAACTTTGAGTATTCAGAGACGCCTTCGTTATTCCCAGTAGGACAACTCGATAACAGATCGCTTCTTCCAAAGCGCGCGCTGTTCGTTCTGCCCGCAACAATCCTATGAGTTCTCCAGGTGAAAAAACATTAGACATTCCATCTTCTGACACCAACACTTTTGATGTTATTTGACGCACAATCATTTCTATATGCTTATTATGGATTTGCACCCCCTGGGATCGATAAACCTTTTGAATCTTATTAACCAAAGAGATACGGCTTTGTGCTATGGTTAACTCAGCGCCAATCAAGAATCCCCAAGGAATTCCAAGAATTCTTGTTATACATGCGTTCCAAGCTTCCACCCTCTCTTTTAGGTTCATTGAGATTGAATCAATCGAACGCACTTCGAACCCCTGTTCTACTTTTGGAAGACCTTGCGTTATATCATTCGATCTCGATTTTTCATAGAGAAATGTCGCTATTGTATCTCCTTCATAACGGATTGCCCCATAATGGCCATGAACGGTGGTTCCTGGAGTAGCCAAATAGGGCTTAGCAGATCTTATTACTAAAGAGTCAACATGAACCATTATAACCTGCCCAGATTGGGGGCACGGTCCATCTTTAGATATACATACATTTTCACAAATCAACTGTCCAAGGCGAATGATTATCGATGCCTCTTCACAATAGGCGGGATGGAGCGAATCCCAATTCAAATTGAATGGATTTAAAATCCTGTTACTGCATGGATTAGGATTCGAAATTCTCCCACTTTCATCCATTAAATAATAGTGAAGTACTTGGAAAGTCTGTTTGAAATTCTCACGGAGCAAATATTTCTTTCCCACGATCTGATTATGAGTTAGTAAGTGGTAAGATGGAGAAAAATGCGCAATTTTCGGCACAATCCCTAAAGGACCCGACGAATTCCTAATTGGAATTCGGAGATCCCTTTTCCTTTTCATTGATTCTTTTCTCCCATTGTTGTTATATTTCAAACCGTTGAATGGACCCATTCGAGAACAATTAGATGATGACAAAATGATGAAAGGCTGGCATTCCTTATTTCGACTCAACAACGTACAACTAGTTCCTTGATGTTGGGTAAGTGATTGTTGAATCCTTCCCTTGGAAGAAAAAGGTTTGAGATTCATACAAGCTACTCCATTATCGGGGATCAACCCCGACCCTGCCGGATCATTCCTTTTTCTGTTATACGCGGACTTCGCTAAGTCCATTCTTAGGAAATCTCGAATCAGATCATTGACTCTTACTTCAACAAAGGAAGCATGAATCTCCTCTCTAGACGAACCCTTTTTGTCTTGGTCCCAATTCAAAACTAAACAAGTTCGAACTGATTGAATACTTGTGTCAGAAATTCCTCGAATTGTTTTGCCATTTCCAGAAAGGAGATACTTGACAACTCTAAGTTGCAAATTATCCCTTTCCTGCAAGAGATCGTGGGGGAAAAGCGTTGGGAAATCAATCTGGTCTTCTCTTTCATCTGGGCCTACAGGGCGAACCAAAACAAAAGACTTTTTCTTGAGAGGTGTGATCTGTTGGCCATAGATCCCATTTTTCCTTTTTTTTTTAGCCTTTTTTTTTCCCATGACTGGTAGTATTAAGCCACTCTGCCAGGATATCTTATCTGTCTCTCCAGGAAAATGGATCTCTCCAGAAAAGATTTTCAGTTCAATCTCCCCCTTTTTTTTCTCTACTCGAACCAATCCGCCTACCCGGCTTCTTATATTGAAAGTAATTTGGGTATCTACTCCAACAATACTATTGTTCCGCACCATTATGGAAGAGGATCCGGGTAATATATGTACTTCCTTGGGAATGAAAACTTCTTTCTTTTGGTATTTTTGCCTACATTTTTTTTTGGCTCTTCGAGACTCAATCAAATCCTCTTTTGTGACAATGGAATGCGTCTCTCTAGTCCCATTTTGAGTACTTCCTGAACTGTTTCTTCCGTATTGGGGATCATCGAAATAAGCAAAAATACTCTTTCTATGGAAAATGCCATTTATGGGTATTTCCATTGAGATACCTGAGCGAGGTAATAGTTCTCTCTCTCGTCCTTGATTAGATTGGAATGGAATGATGCATCTATTTCTTCGCCTCTTTGCCAATAAATCAGAATTTTCGTAGAGAATTGCAGGATAGATGAAATTACAATGACCATTGCCTAGGGTTTGATCAGGTCCTGAATAATCAAGAACCCTTCGGATACTTTTACCAGAAGGCCCCGCACTAAACAAATTAGATCTCACTTGATCATTAGTCACTGAGAAGCTAGACGTATCTCTTCGTTCAGCAGAAAGAGCACGAACATTCATTTGATCTTGATTCTTGTGGAGTGACAAAGGGACTCTATCGGCTCTGCGCAGACCCCCTGATAATATCCATAAATGACTTGGTTTTGATAAGAGATGAACATTCCCATATTTGGATTCAGGTACATGATAGACATCCTTACTCCAGTGCATTTCTCCCTCTAAGTCAGAATAAATATGTTTTCGAACCTTCTCTTTCAAATTCAAGGTGGATGTTCCCGCGCGCAGTTCAGCAATCACTTGTTCTGATTCTACATATTGATCATTTTGAACTAAAAGAACACTGTTTGGTGGAATATTCACATTATGTGTAATATCCTGACTCTCAATAGTGACAGCCAGGTCTAGCTCACATAGAAAAGCAGGCTGTCCATGACGTGTACGTGTGGGATGAACGAAATCCTCGTTGAATTTGATTGTTCCATTAGAGGGGGCTCGTATCTGTTCGGCAGTACCACCTGTGAACACTCCACCGGTATGAAAAGTTCTTAATGTGAGTTGAGTCCCTGGTTCCCCAATAGATTGACCCGCAATAATACCTACTGCTTCTCCCAATTCGACCAGGTCGCCATGAGTGGTACTTCGACCATAGCATAATCGGCAGATCCAAGATGTACTCCTGCAAGTGAAGGGGGTTCGAATCGATATTGGTTGTGCTCGAAAGGTTATGAGTCGTTTGATAAGTCCCATCCCAATATCTTGATTTCGAATGGCGATGCATCGCGAACCCATATAGATATTGTCCGCTAATACACGACCCATTAATGTTTGGATCAAAATTCTTTCTGTCATCATCCCCTCTCGAGGATTCACAGAAATACCCCGGATGGTGCCACAATCTGTTCTACGTACAATAATGTGTTGAACTACTTCAACAAGTCTGCGGGTGAGGTATCCAGCATCTGCGGTTCGTACAGCAGTATCCACAACCCCCTTGCGGGCTCCGTAGCAGGAAATTATATATTCCGTTAAAGAGAGTCCTTCGCGGAAATTGCTTTGAATGGGTAACTCAATCATTTGTCCTTGGGGATCTGACATTAATCCTCGCATACCTATTAATTGGTGTACCTGAGATGCACTTCCTCTAGCTCCCGAAAAGGACATTATATGGACCGGATTCAAAGGATCAGTCATCCGAAAATTCGGATTCATTTCTTGTCGCAAATACTCACTTGTAGCATACCATATCTCAATGGATTGACGTAATTTTTCGACCGCGTGTATAGTCCCATAATGATGCTGTTTTTCCAAACTGAAACTTTGTTGTTCAGCGTCTTGGACTAGCCATCCTTTAGAAGGTATTGTTAAAAGATCATCAATTCCTAATGAAATGGAGGTAGCAGTGGCTGTTTGGAAACCCAGAGTCTTTACTTGATCCAGGATGTGTGATGTGTATGCCATTCCAAAGTGATCTATGAATCTGCCAATAAGTCGTTTTATGGCATTTCCATCTATCGCTTTATTGTGAAAAACCAGATCGGCTTTTTCTCTCATAAGTACCTCCATATTTCGCTGAGTAGGATTCGACCAACAATAAGTTTGAGTCAGTGATTTGAAGACTTCCTTTCCTCGATCTTGAGTCGCGTAGAAATTCAGGAATTAGAATCCTAGTTGAATTGGAGAGACCCGAATTCCCGGGGGTATCATAGAATTACTTCGCTTAGGTCGCCCATGAGGAGGCCCGGCAAAATCCTTGTATGGCTTCTTCGATTTCTCGATAAAAAGAAATATGGCCAACAGTAGTTCGAATGTAAAGACAATGGATTTCTTTTTTGACACTTCTTACTATTAGATAGTGACCATAAATCTCATGATAGGTACCCAAAGATTCATATTGAACTTCGATGGGAACTTCTCTTGATGCAATAATACGAATACGTTGATCAAGTCGCCACCGGAGCCACAAAGGACTCTCTAATTTGATTCGTTTCTGCCAATAAGCCCCAAGTGCATCATAGGAACCACAAAAATAGGGCTCTTTCTCTTTTGTATACTTATAGTTATTCTCGTCTATTTTCTCATTTTGATAGTTTATGCGATTCCACGGATTATACCTATTTGCACAAATACCTCGACGATTCCCGATCGTTAATACATAGAGTCCCATAAGCATATCTTGAGTTGGTACGCAAATGGGATCTCCGAGAGCTGGAGACAAGAGATTCATATGAGAAAACATAAGTAAACGCGCCTCCGCTTGAGCCTCCAATGATAAAGGTACATGAACAGCCATTTGATCCCCATCAAAGTCTGCATTGAATCCCTTACGAACTAGTGGATGTAAACAAATAGCACGCCCTTCCACTAAAATAGGTTCGAATGCCTGGATGCCTAATCTATGCAGAGTGGGTGCTCTATTCAGCAATACAGGGTGCCCCTGCATAACTTCTTCAAGTATTTCCCATACAATTGGTTCTTTTTCCTGAATTTGCCTTTTCGCAACTCCTATGTTGGAAGCAATGTGTTGTCTGAGTAGACCACGAATTACAAATGTCTGGAAAAGCTCTATTGCTATTTCGCGAGGCAATCCGCATCTATGTAATGAAAGCCAAGGGCCCACGACAATGACGGAACGGCCCGAATAATCGACCCGTTTCCCAAGCAAAGTCTCGCGAAATCTTCCCTCTTTCCCTTCAATTACATCCGAAAACGACTTGTAAACCTTATTATGACGGTCCTTCATTGGCTGTCCGTGGAGCCCATTATCAAGAAGTGTATCCACGGCTTCCTGCACTAATTTCTCCTGAGACATTATTGGGTCCCCTGGCGAAGATTCTTTTAATAGTCTGATAAGAGAAATGTTCCGAAAGATAACTCTTCTATAGAGTTCATTAATATCCGAACTCATGAGTTTCCCCCCATCTAGCTGAATGATCGGTCTCAATTCGGGAGGGAGCACTGGTAATAGGCACAAAACCATCCGTTCTGGTTCTACATTTGTTTGAAGAAAATGCTTAGCTAATTGCATGCGTCTAACCAAAAAATCCTTTCTTCTTCGAATTTTTCTATCTTCCCATTCATTACCGGTGGTCCCTTTTTTCTCTAGATCTTTCCATTCTACCAATGAATCATCTATAATAAGTCGCAAATCCGGATCGGCTAATTGTTCTCTGATAGCACTGGCTCCAGTAGAGATTTCTCGATTTCGAAATGTATTGAAGCCTTGAGGAGTAAAAAAAAGTGGGATGCTGGATTTCAGAGATTCAATTTCATCTTCGAATGAGCCTCGTAATCGTAAGAAAGTCGGTTTTTTAGCTACGACCCTAGCAAAAGAAAAATTGGGATAGGTTCCTATAGGATTTCCCCCCTTCAAAATCGGACGTGAAGGTTTCCTCTCATCCGGCTCAAGTAGTTATACCAAATAAATGAAGGGTGTTCTTGTTCTCCAATTTTTTTCTAGAAAACCCCCAACCAAACAAAGGTCTACTCTTTACTCAAGTTCTCAGTCAGGACCAACCAACATTTCATTGATTCATTCTTCCTTTTATTTAGAGCTTTGATTTCTATTTTCTGAATTCCTTATAGGGCCTAAATGAAATGTGAAATTCTTGAGTAGTCTACTTCCCTTCCAATGATGAATCCCCCTCAAATCAAAGAAAAAGAATTCCTTGGAACTCATAAGGGATTTACTTGTCTATGTATCGTTCGATTCGATCTTTTAGGTCCCTACTTCACCTCGATGGTTATGACATGATGTCCTTAAGGCCTATATGCGATAAATAGACCCCTGTAACCATGTCATAGTTGCTTACTTGAACAGATTCTAATAGAAATGGAATAGTGAATTCCTTGAAAGAAGTCTTTTTCACGAGGTACAACCAGCAATTCCTCTGTATCTGTTACGGAATCGACCATAGATCAATTCCCTTTTATTTGGGAGTATTAAATACACCCATAATAACTCTGAGCTTCATGGTACTCCTCCCAAGAGACATGTCAGAATCAGGGCATCCCAATCGGATTGAATGGGATGACAGTTTTTCATTCCCAATCTGTAAAATCAAAATTTTGATCAAATCACACATCGCAGTATACTAGGCCTTCTAATTTTTTAAGAGGTTTATCTAAAAGATTCGCGATATAACTAGGAAGACGTTTCAAATACCAAACATGAGTTACCGGGCATGCCAGCTTGATGTAGCCCATTTGAGATCTTCGTATCCGAGAATCAACAAATTCGACTCCGCATTGGTCACAAAATTTCGAGTCTTCTTTTTCATTGCCGATGACTCGATAATTTCCACAAGCACAAATTCCACTCTTTATAGGCCCAAAAATTCTTTCACAAAACAAGCCATCTTTTTCCGGTTTATTGGTTTTGTAATGAAAAGTATCGGGTTTTTTGACTTCTCCAATTATCTCTCCATTAGGTAGGGTTTTCGTGGCCCAAGCACTTATTTGTTCAGGAGAAACTGATCCAATTCGAAGTTGTTGATGTCTATATCGGTCGATCATAGAAGAAAATTAAATTGTTGATTTATTCCGATCAAGCTTCCTTCCTATTAATCTGGAAATTCTTCTCAGATACAAGGAAATGATTCAATTCCAGAGCCAAAGATCGTAGTTCTCGAACGAGCAATCGAAAGGATTCTGGAGCATCTTCAGGTTTCGGGAATGCTCCTCCACTGAGTGTAGTCCCAACGACTTCCTGCCGAGCTCTAATATGATCAGATTTATAAGTAAGCATCTCTTGTAAAATATGAGCAACGCCAAATCCCTCTAGGGCCCAAACTTCCATTTCGCCTACCCGCTGTCCGCCTTGGTTGGCCCTTCCTTTAAGCGGTTGTTGTGTAACAAGCGCATAAGGTCCACTCGAACGCCCATGGAATTTATCATCAACTTGATGAATTAATTTCAGAATATAGGGCTTTCCTATGAGAACAGGTTGTTCAAAAGGATCTCCCGTTCTTCCATCAAAGATTCTGCTTTTTCCGGGATACTCGGGTTCAAATACCCATGGATTCGCTGTCTGCTTACTGGCTTCGTATAATTCCGAAAACACTAGTTTTCTCGAAGCCCCTTGCTCATATCTCTCATCAAAGGGCGCTATTCGATAATGCCTGTCTAGCAGATCTCCCGCTAACCCGAGTGAGCATTCAAATATCTGTCCTACATTCATTCGTGACGGGACTCCTAATGGGTTGAAGACCATATCAACCGGTGTTCCATCTTGTAAATAAGGCATATCTTGTCTAGGCAAAATTTTGGAAATGATACCCTTATTCCCATGTCTTCCAGCGACTTTATCCCCTACTTTGATGTCACGTTTCTGTGAAATATATACACGAATCATTTCTGGACGATCCCCCCTTTTCCGGATCCATCTCACATCAATAACTCGACCTCTTCCACCTATAGGTAGTTTTAGACAAGTTTCCTTTGCAGTGGCTACCTGAATGCCAAGTATGGCTCGTAATAATCTATCTTCCGGGGTACACGAAGATTCTTGCATCATCTGAGGTCTTAATTTACCGATTAAAATATCGCCCGTTTCTACCCACGATCCGAGCATCACAATTCCATTTCTGTCTAAATGGCGGAGTAAATGGGCTTCTAAATGTGGTATTTCATTAGTGATTCTTTCAGGACCTTGGCTTGTCACATGAATCTGAATTTCATATTTCCGTATGTGAAAAGAAGTAAAAATCTCTCCATATACCAGACGTTCGCTAATGAGTACCGCGTCTTCAAAATTGTAGCCGTCCCATGGCATATAAGCTACTAATATATTTTTTCCCAAGGCGAGTTCGCCACCAACTGTAGCAACACCATCCGCTAAAATTTGCCCCTTTTTAATCCAGTTCCCCCGCTGAACCTGGGATTTTTGATGCATACAAGTATTTTTATTAGAACGTTGATACATAAGCAATGGAATGTTTCGAGTGTCCCCATGACTTGAGAAAATGATCTTCTCAGTATCGGTATAAAGGATCTTTCCCTCGTGTTCGGCTATCGCAGAAACCCCCGAATCGAGAGCCACTTGGGATTCCAACCCAGTTCCAACAATGCACTTCTCGGACCGAGAAAGCGGAACTGCTTGACGTTGCATATTTGAACTCATTAAAGCCCGATTCCCATCATTGTGCTCGATAAAAGGAATGAGGGAAGCTCCAATCGAAAAATATTGGAAGGGAAAAATGCTTCGAAGATGAATCTCTTCCCATGCGAGAGTCAGGTATTCTTGACGGAATCGAGCTGGAACAACCTGTTCTTCCTGACTGCTGTCGGGATTCAACGCCAAAGAAGTTCCTGTGGATACCACAGAGTATTCATCTCTACTTGATGATAAATAAACTACCCGCCCCTCTTTGGCTCTTTCAGAAATTTCAAAAAATGGGCTTTCTAGAGACCCCCCGTGGCCAATCCTAGCATGAATCGCAAAGGATCCAACAAGTCCAACATTGATTCCTTCAGCCGTGTCAATTGGGCAAATACGTCCATAGTGACTAGGGTGGATATCTCGCATCCGAAAACTTGCCGTTCGCGCTGTCAATCCTCCAGGACCCAAATAACTGACTTTTCGACCATGAACGATTTGTGTCAATGGATTCGTTCGATCCCAAACATGAGATAAGGGATGGAGGCCGAAAAACGATTCAAAAGTGGTTGTTAATGGAGTTGAAGTTACCAAATTCTGAGGATTCGGTCTAAAGTTATGCCTAATTGCTCCACAGAGAGTTCTTCGAACCGCATCTTCTAAACGAACCAGAGCCAATCCGAATTGATCTTGTAAGAGATCCGCTACAGAACGAATACGGTTATTTTTCAAGTGATTCATATCGTCAAGTGGACCCATTCCAAATTTCATTTCGATCAAATGATCCGAAGCTGCCAATACATCTCGCGGTAACAAAAATGTATTGTTTTGAGGTATATCAAGATTCAGTCTCTGATTCATATTTTGTCGACCAATCTTTCCTAACTCACATCTTTGTTGAAAAAATTTCTTTTGTAATTTATCACATAAGGACTCGGAATCAAAAGATAACGGATCACCACCTACACAAGCAAATTGTTGATAAAATTCCACAATGGCATTTTCTTTGGACCCGATCGTTTGTTTCTCCTTATCATTCAGGAAAGACAAGAAAATTTCAGGGTAGCAAACATTATCTAGAATTTCTCTTAGATTCGAACCCATAGCTGATGATGGAACTAGAATGGATATTTTTTGTTTCCTACTCACACGAGCCCATATCCTTGCTTTTCTATCAATCTTTAATTCTGATCTTCCTCCCCAATCCGATATTATCGTGCCAGTATAGATAGTAATTCCCTTAGGGTCCAACTCTGAACGGTAATAAATACCGGGGCTTTGCAATATTTGATTGATCACAATTCTGTATATTCCATTGATTATAAAGGTGCCCAGGGAATTCATTAGAGGAATGTTTCCAATCAATATGGTTTGCTCTTGCCTATTCCTACCGGTTTTCCAAATTAATCCCGCAGGTACATATAATTCAGAAGAATAGGTGAGTGATTCATACACAGCGTCTCTTTCTTTTATCAAAGGTTCTACCAAGTGATATGTTTCTACAAAGAATTGAAATTCAGTTTCTTGATCGGGATCTTCTATTTTTGGGAACTTCGAAAGTTCTTCCATCAAGCCCTGATCAATGAACCGACAAAATCCCTCAAATTGTATCTGACTAAACCCAGGTATTGTAGACATTCCCTCATTTGCATCTTGTAGCATCTTAAGTTTCCTCTTATTCAAAAAAATCCCATTCATTATTGGCTCATTCTTCCTCGAACCCTCTGGGTCGAGCTAGCAATGATGGAATGTATATTTTGTTTACTAAATCGCATAAAATTTGATCCAACTCCATATCATATATGGAATGTAGAAAATAGTAATGGAGAAAATACGTGTGGGGAGAGGCATTTTATACTCAAATTCGAATTTTCAACAGATACAAATTTCGAAAACATTCCTAGAAACAGAATTTTGTCGATGAGACTTGTGGAGTCTTGTTATAGAATATCCAAAGTCATCCAATTTAGGATAGTACGACCCGAATTACTACCCTTTTTAGTACTAGAAAAAGAAAGAATTCAGGATTGGAGCGGTTCTCTATGAATGAGAGAAAGACAGAAGAATCAGGAACAGAATAGAATAGAGTTTTTTAGCACTTTACTTTTTCTCCACTTTTTCGCCGATTCCACTGTTCCAATGTTCAAAAAAGGATTCGCAGAGACGAAAGACATTTTTAGCCATTTGTTATTAGTTAGTCGAATTCATAGACTCTGGTTGAAGTAGGTACGGGGGGTTTACGTACCTAGGAAGCACACGCAGCTATAGCTATTTCACTATCCGCTACTATACGCAGTTATACTTGGGGTAAGACCGTGCTATATCATAATTTCGATTCTATTATTTCATGAAGAAGAATTCCCTTTATAGGCATATATAGCTACGATACCTGATTAGGGATATCTGTGTCACAATTTCTGTTCTGGGGTTTACATAGATACAGAATTCTTGTTATAATGGAAAGTGAATTGAAAGCGATTGATTCTTGATAAAGAATGGATACTGATTCATTTGTGTATCAACTTAATTAGATTAAACGCAATTTGAGATCCAAAAACCTTTCCGGAATTCAAGTCACTAGTTAATGGTTCTAATCTTGCCCTACCTTTTTTCGGTAATGTAAAATCCCCATTTTCTCTTTCAGTATAAAAAAAAAGAGGGGGGTAGTTTTTGATGTTTTGAGATTTGAGAGACGCTACAATCAATCGAAGGGAGCCAACTGGATCCAAAGAAAGGAGGAAGAGGAAGGATTCCTTTTTTCATTTTTAGTAAAGGGATAAGAAAAGCGAGATTCAAGATGAAAATCCCATAAACATAAAAAAACATAAAAAAAGGAGATTAAGGACTCGCCCCCAAAGAGGGGGAAATCCATCTTACTCGCTATTTTGGCGACATGGCCGAGGGGTAAGGCGGGGGACTGCAAATCCTTTTTCCCCAGTTCAAATCTGGGTGTCGCCTGATCAACAACAACAACCAAAAATCGAAATCCCATAGTTTTTCTGATGATATGATAAAACTCGACACATTTTTGCCCCAGCAGAAGCGGAATAAGATAAAACGAAGACGGCTGGTACTTGCTTTATTCTTACTAAAAATCTTTAGACTCTATTCTATCTCAATTCTATCTCAATCAACCCTTGCGTCTAGGCGAAGGATTCTAGTCTAGGAAGGTCCAGCTATCAAGACTTACGGAGTCCCTTCCACTATGTCTACTGACTGAGTTTTAGGTTAAATTGGATAGTCGGGTGGGGAATCCTATTATTATTATTAGTATTAGTTATGGAAACAGTGTAAGATACCTTGGATACAGACTTACGAGAGTCTCTGAATGCTCAGACATCCAATCTAAGATTGGATAGAGAATTGCCTTTGATAGACTCAGAAAAAAAAACGTCTTTCTTTTCGGTAACCCCCAATCAAGAATAGAATAGACCCGACTGTCTCACAGAGACAGTTGGGAGACTTTAAGTATGAGATCAAAGGGGTAGGTAGAGATATTTCATAGGTAGTGCTCCATCTTGATTGTCCGTGTTTCTATGGTCAATAAAAAAAATAGTGGATCTTACTATTCTTACATATTCTGTTAATAACATTCACTTGACAATACTTGCAAATACCAGAGGAGTAACTTCGTCTCTTACTTGGGTTTAACGATTACCGATTCTACCAGAAATTTGATAGCCGCGTCTTTCTTGTCTTGTGGATGGAGTTCTTTTATTGAATGGATTTCTTAGTAGCGTTTGGCGCGGAGTCCCTTTTTGACTCTGCGCCATGGATTCCACTATTATTAGAGCAGTGATCAATAATGGAAGAATTCCTTGTATAGTCATAGAGATGGGGGACATAATTCACATGGATATAGTAAGTCTTGCTTGGGCTGCTTTAATGGTAGTCTTTACATTTTCTCTTTCACTTGTAGTCTGGGGAAGAAGTGGACTCTAGAGGTACGACTCATTGAGTGGAGTTAAGTAATAAAACTTTATCAATGATTTCATATATGGTTCTGCAAAACGTTTCTAAAGAAAAACACCTCCATTTCCAAATTCTACTGGAATCGAGTAATGGAATCTAGGAATAATAAAATAACCTTTCAATAAAAACAATAAAAAAAAGATTTCAAGAATTCCCATGTTCTTATTCTAGATCTTTCGAAAGTCCAACTTTCTAGACTAATCGATAGTGAGGTAGAAAGGTTCCTAGAGCTCTTTCTACCACACTTATCGGATCTTCTATACTGCGAACTCTAGCCCCCTTTTTCATTTAATATTACTACGTGGAATTTGAATCCCTTTCATTTCTTCAATCCTGGATAAAAACTCAAAAGTCAAGCTTCATTCAAATTAATCATTTTGACTGACTGTTTTTACATATATGATAAGTAAAAAGGCAGTAGGAACTAGAATGAACAGTGCAGTAGCAATAAATGCGAGAATATTTACTTCCATAATCTCATTGTTTTTTTTTTTTTTTACTTCACAATAACTCGGGATCTAATCCCATAGAGAGGAGACATCGTCTCCTGTAAATTCAATGAGATGAATTGCATCCTCAGGATATTTAATATTCAAATTGAATTTGATCCAAATCATGAATACCCATATACAATCTCTCAAATGGATTCATCGTCGCGAATTTCATAGTATACTATAACATAAGAAGATCCTTTATCCATAACAAATCCAATTTTGGATTACTGATCCAATCAAGAATCACGTTGATTTTTTCATTTTTTCCACTCTTTTTTATGGTCTTCCTTATCCAATCATCGGATAAGGTATCATCTGACCCGTCTTCCATTAGTCACAAACAGTAGAACTGAACTGAAAAAAAGAAGGGGTTAAGTTCGAAACGAAGGGTTTTAGGATCTTATTTTCTTGACAGACAAAGAGATGTGAAAAAGAGGGGTCCCGGTCTAAAATCTCGAAGATTTCGAGAAATTCACTCTTTTTTTATTTTAGTTTGCTCTTTCCCCGATAAGACCCCTTTTCAAATAGGAAGAAAAATGGTGCATTCCCTCACTCAGAAAAGAGGGCGGGGTAAATCTTTCTTTGATGTCTCTTTTAGGAATATATTCTTTCCTTAGATTGAAACACATCGATCACAAATTAGCAAAAATGCAGTGTGCAATTTGAATGAGATAGATTCTTTCCAATTATGGCCCGAACTTACAGAAAATCGGAGCTCGAAAGTGGGGTCGTTTTCAGATTCTATCGGAGTCACTCAGCTAAGGTTAAGTTCCTTTTGTATCGTACAATAAACGAATCCAATTTTGGTTTTGTTATGGGCTCTCGGAAAACAGATGGGTATTCCATTGCACAGAGCAGGAATAAAAAAAAAAGACAGACCAGTATGGTCTCTCTTGGAATCCTGAATATAGTACTGCCAACAATCGTACCAATCTACATTACATAGGTCTCGGCATTGGTACTTATTTACATTACAGAAAATAGAAAGATGAATTGATGGATTCCGCCGATTCTAGGTCGGGACTGACGGGACTCGAACCCGCAGCTTCCGCCTTGACAGGGCGGCGCTCTGACCGATTGAACTACAATCCCCAGGAAATAAGGTTTAGAGCATATCATTTGCTTTCATTCAAACCATTTCTAGTTAGAATCGCCGTGTTCGAAGAGAGTCACGCGCAGTATATGTATATTCCAGGGATATGGACTTTAGTGAAAATGACACGTATTACTAGTCATTCTATTGTCAAATCGATTGAGAAGCCCTCATTTCAATGAAACTTTTTTTTCTTTACTCCCTCCCTTTTTTCTATTTCGAAATCAGGATATGAATCTAGATCATTCGAAAGATCAGAATATTGTGGGAACAAATAAACAAAGATATAACAAAAAAGTGGATTCTTTGCTTTATTCTCCCGTATCCGGATTAGGCATGTTTCTGGAGTCCAAAAGAAATTTTTTCTATCATCTCGTAGGGCTCGGCGAATTTTTGGGCCGAGCTGGATTTGAACCAGCGTAGACAGATTGCCAACGAATTTACAGTCCGTCCCCATTAACCACTCGGGCATCGACCCAGAAAGAATCCATTCTAATTTGAGACTTATGGATAAGCCATGATCAACTTAGTTTTGTTGTACCCTACCCCCAGGGGAAGTCGAATCCCCGCTGCCTCCTTGAAAGAGAGATGTCCTAAACCACTAGACGATGGGGGCATCCCCGCCCGACCTACTACTATGTTTATAGTATAGTATGAACAGTTTTTTGGAATTGTCAATAGAATGGAATGGTCTGACTAGATCCGAAGAATCCTTCCGGTTTTCAGAATTCCATCAATTTTTTTGGATTGATTGATTCTAAAAGAGTACTGTAGAACTTGTAAATCAGGGATCCACGAGGAATCGAAAAAAAGTATTTTTTCTATCAAAATTTAGGGTACGTATCGAATTTCTTCATCCCATGATTCGCTGAAATATCTTGGATTTCTGGCGAATTGGGTATCAATCAAGTGAATTCCGCTCTACCGGGGGGTCCG